GGCGGGATTATTCGTAACTGCATATTTACAATACAGACGTGGTGATCAGTTGGACCTTTGATTGAGTAACATTTATTTTTTTTGATTGACCTCCTCCCTGCGGGAGGTCAAATTCAAGTTTCAATTAAACTTTTTTTTGTTAAGTTTTTTTATTGTGATTCGACATAACATAAACGGAATCACGCTCTGCAGGATTTGAACCTACGACATCGGGTTTTGGAGACCCGCGTTCTACCGAACTGAACTAAGAGCGCTTTCTTATTACAGGAGATACGACTGTAGTGTAAAGAAAAGGTTTTTTTACCCCCAAACATATCTTGCATACGTATAGCATGCAAAAATGAAAGATTATGTCCAATTTCAATCGATCTTAATTAATCCCTCGTTACTGCCCATAAGAGAAGTAATAGGTAGGGATGACAGGATTTGAACCCGTGACATTTTGTACCCAAAACAAACGCGCTACCAAGCTGCGCTACATCCCTTTTTAAAGTTCTTGTATAGTGTCATTGTACAAAATCCCTGTCTTGTTTTCCACATTGTTATTTTCCCCTCTATCTATATACAATTTTCTTGTCATTTCTTTGGTTTCATATAATAAAAGAATTTTATACATCTGAAACCTAACGTATAAAAAAAAATTAAAAGTTATCTTATCGGTGTATCGTATAAAAAAAAATAATAAAAATTTATCGGAAATGCTCAGGAAGAAGGGGTCATTTTTTTCTTTTTTAGGGACAGGAAAATCTCATCTATTGGTTCATTGTACATATCTATTTTAGTTAGGAATTCCGCGTAAAGTAAAAAAAATACAAATGATCTTGAACTACAACATCTGACCATACATATATGTATTACAATAAAGAAGGAGGATTTTCAATGCGAGATATAAAAACATATCTTTCCGTGGCACCTGTGCTAACTACTCTATGGTTTGGGTCTTTAGCGGGTCTATTGATAGAAATTAATCGTTTATTCCCAGATGCCTTGTCATTCCCTTTTTTTTCATTCTAGTTATTAATATGCGAAGAAATGAAGAAAATTAGGGATACAATTCTACGTGACGTGACTAAAATTTCGCCCCTTCCTTTTTTTTTCAGTTCTTTAGGATAGGAAGGAAAGAAAAAGTGTATTGTATTGAACCTCGACAAAAATCTGGTGAATCTAAGATCGAATTTTGGGGAACAGAAACGGAAATGTGTATCCAGATCTAGGGCAGGATCCACGAAATCATAGCATAGAAAGAAGATACTTAAATGAAATATTGGGATTTAAGATAGGAATAATTGATAGTTAGAAAGAAATTGTATTACTTAATTATTACTTTATTATTAATTATTACTATTACTCTATTAATATTAATTGTAATTATATAATTACAACACATACAACACAACGAAATCTTTAGCTTTAGAAATGAAAATTGAATTTCAAGTTAGTAACTTCTATTGATTTTCTTATTGATTTTTTTGTTCTTTTATTCTTCTTCAGTTCGGGTCGAAAATAGAAGAAGTTAAGTCGATCCAAATCAAAAGGGGGTTCATGGCCAAGGGTAAAGATGTCAGAGTCAGAGTTATTTTGGAATGTACCAGTTGTGTCCGAAATGATGTCAATAAAGAAAAGCCGGGTATTTCTAGATATATTACTCAAAAGAATCGACACAATACATCCAGTCGATTAGAATTGAGAAAATTTTGTCACTATTGTCACAAGCATACGATTCATGGGGAAATAAAGAAATAGATGGAACGGAACGTGTGCGCGATCTTTCCAAGGAACAGGAAGAGGAAGAACTTAACATATTTAAGTTAACATATTTAACTTAACATAAACATATTTAACTTAACACATATAATATAACATATATAATATACATAATATATACAATACAAATCAAACCCGATTTAATTTTCATATATTCATATATATATATATATACTATACATATGATGTGTATTATATATGATATGTATAATCGATGCGAATCAAAGCCTATTTCGGTCAGATCTGAAATGAATAAAGAAATAGAATTTTAGAGATAAGGAATAAACCATGGATAAATCCAAGCAACCTTTTCGTAAATACAAGCGATCCTTTCGTAGGCGTTTGTCCCCAATTGGATCGGGGGATCGAATCGATTATAGAAACATGAGTTTAATTAGTCGATTTATTAGTGAACAAGGAAAAATATTATCTAGACGGGTGAATAAATTGACCTTGAAACAACAACGATTAATTACTATTGCTATAAAACAAGCTCGTATTTTATCTTTGTTACCTTTTCTTAATAATGAGAAACAATTTGAGAGAGCCGAGTCGATCCCCAGAACTACTGGTCCTAGAACCAGAAATAAATAAACATACTCCTCAATTGACTCAAAACTCCAATCTGAACTCAAGCTCAGATTGATGTTTTGTTCAAAAGGCCTAGAATCCCGATTTTTTTCTTGTGTTATAAGAAATAACAAATGGGGGAAGAAGAAATCTTTTTTTTTATTGAAACATGTTCGTTCATTCCTACTACTTATCTTACTTAATTTTTTTTTATTCTATCTTCCCGGAGTTCATTCTCCGGGGAATTCTGTTTCAATTTCAATCATTTCTGTATTCTATTTTATAATATCATATCCTTTATTTGATAATCTTATTGGAAATCATGTAAAGACAATTCTTATTTGATATAGATATTTGCGCAAGTATTTTACGATTAAGAAGCAATTGCTTCTTGTACAGATTTGGTATTAATCTACTATAATTATAGAATACCTTATTCTCACGAATTACTGCATTTATTCGAGTGATCCACAAACTACGAAAATCCCTCTTTTGCCTGCCTCTATCTCGATGAGAGGAAACCAAAGCTCTCATTTTCTGTTGAGTAGTCGTTCGAGTAAGTCTTGAATGAGCCCCAATAAAGGTTGATGCAAATAAACGAATTTTTGTTCGACGTTTCCGAGCTGTATATCCTCGTCTAACTCTAGTCATTGAATCAAATTAAACCTTAATGAATAACTAATTGATTTCTCTTCTTTCAGTCATCCTTTACCCCCCGTCAATTAATAACAAAACGGATTATTCCGATATATAAAATATAAATTCCAATGGCTTTTGCTACTATGACTTTCCCCAACCACGATTTTTTATCCCTTCCAGGCATTTCACCTGGAAATAAGAAATTCTAACGATACCAAATAAAAAAAAATAGTGGGTTCCATCGTTTCTATGGTTACTTTTTTTTAAACGGTGAGGTCCTCTCTATACACCGGAGCCTCTTCTTTCATTTTATCAAATGTTATTGTTAACTTGTATAGTTCACACTCTTTGGCTCTACCCATCAATTATACAGTAATAGTTCTTTTCACAATAAGAGTTATCCATACAGTGACGGCATTTAATTATGAAAGTTGCTTAGGTAGCTGACCCTGTTAGTCCGTTCTTTCAAGAATAGGAGTATAACCTTTTTGCTTCTTATAATACTATTTCCTCCGCTTAATGGATAACCATTTGCCCCCAATGGGGAATTGCTTTTCATCTCAAACCTAGGTGATTGGATTTGCACCAATGTAAACCATAAATTCCAAACACAATATAGGTATATGATAGATCTTCTCTATCTATCCTATTCATTGGTACTGGTCATTGATACTGGAAAATTGTCTCATTTGTTCGAACTCATGATCTGAACGAGTCGCACATACACCCTAGTGCATGTTCCTCGACGCTGAGGACATCCTCTAAGAGCGGGGGATTTCGTGACATTTCTTATTGGCTGTCTTGTGTTTCTAATAAGTTGTTTAATAGTTGGCATGTCGTATGTATATATAGAATTCTAGAATGGAATTCCAGAATGGAATTCTAGAATGGAATGGGTTGGTTTAGATCGATCTTAACCTGATGATTGATGATCATGAATTTTTTTTCTATTCAATATCAAATCGCAGAAAATTCGAATTATGGTTTGAAATGGATTTACATGAAATCTCTAGTATTTTCATTTTCGACCGCTACAAGATCAACAATGCCATGAACTTGGGCTTCTGTTGCTGACATAAAAACATCTCTTTCCATGTCTTCGGATACAACCCATAAAGGATTACCCGTTCTTTGTACATAAACCTTTGTGAGGGTTTCGCGAAGTTTCAGTAGTTCTTCCGCTTCCAGGATAAATTCGCCCGCTTGTGCTTCATAAAAAGAACTAGCAGGTTGGTGAATCATAACCCTGATGATATTGATATAACATCATGAACGGTTCCTCTATCTTGCATGATTGGGCTAAAGTAAGGGATAAAAAAAATATAAGAAAAAGAATAGAATTGTACAACCGTACAGGCATCTTTTGTGCATACGGCTCTACAATGGAATTTACTTTTTCTTTTTCTTCTCTTCTATTGAAGAAAGAAATAGAATCCATTCGATCCAGATCGTTGAATGATCCATTTACCACCCTTCCTTTCGTAGGAGTAAAAAAAATACTATGATGGTTCTGTTGCTTTATATATTTATTTTGTCTGTGATTTAGCAATCCCAAAGTTCCTTTCTGATACGATCAAATAAGGAAAAAATGATCGTTTTTTTTTCATTTTTGTACTTTTTCTTTCATAACATAAATATCAGAAAGAAAATTCTGGTGTGGAAAAGAATGGTTTGTGACGCTGAAATGTACCCCCGACACATAAGATCAAATCCGAAATGACCTCTGTTTCATACTACTATCTCGACATAAAATCTCATGTTATGAAAAAAAACAATAATGGTTTGTTCATATCGAACTCGAAGTGCCATGCTATTATTACTTATTATTCATATTCAATATGGGAAGGCATAGTCTTCCTTTTTTTTTCAAATAAAAAAACTCATTGGCGCCAAGCGTGAGGGAATGCTAGACGTTTGGTAATTTCTCCTCCGACCAGAATGAAAGATCCCATTGAAGCGGCTAATCCCATGCATATTGTATGCACATCGGGTGGCACAAATTGCATAGTATCATAAATGGCTATTCCTGGTATTACCCATCCGCCAGGAGAGTTTATAAATAAATAAAGATCTCTAGTATCATCTTCTATACTGAGATATACCATGAGACCAACAAGTTGATTCGAGATCTCGCTATCAACTTCTTGTCCTAAAAAAAGTAATCTTTCTCGATAAAGTCGGTTGATTAGGACAAAATTGGTTCCCTTAGGAACCGTACGTGCACCTTTGGATGCATACGGTTCAAAAAAAAAATTGCGAAAAAAAAAAGAATCAATGTGTCGATTCCAGTTCTATTTCTTTTTTTTTCTGTAACAGGTTTTTGTTTTTCTAATGAAGGGGGTTTTCTTCTTCTATTTTTCAAAAAACATAAGATGAGTTTTTGTTCCCTTACCTATAAAAAAAAGAATTTACTGAACTTATTGAACTAACCTCTCATTGATGTATTGTTTCATCGAGATTCAAATCACGATGTCATTTTATTGTTACTGAATGGGCCCTTTCCATTTTTTTAGGTTCATGTTTGTTCTACTCCGGGAAAAGATCTGCCCGAATTCTATTTGTACATATAGGGCAAATGATCTCAGTACCACTTTTTTTTGTTACGACTTCTTTTTCAATTTGTTTCATGTCTTCTCCAAACTATTCGATGTATTCATCATACTACTCCATTGGTTGGCAGTTTGAGATCGCTCCTATAGTAAGTATAAGAATCGTTTATGATATAAGTGGTAATCGTACATATATTATCAATTTGTTACCAATTTGGTATTTTCTGAGCGGAGCCTGGAGACTTTATTTTATCAGTCCAAGTCAACCATAAATTCTTCTAATTGATAATATTGATCCCCAATATAAATTGATCTAATTGTACTTCACGCTCCAAATGATTGATGGTTCACTCAATCTCAATACAATATTTCTTGGGCGAAACAGAGGATATCTCGATCGGGGGAGAGAACGGGTAAATCCCATATGACCCAATATGTCTGACAAGTCGCACTATACGTCAACCCAAACTGCATCTTCCTCTCCAGGACTCCGAAAAGGTACTTTTGGAACACCAATGGGCATTAAATTAAAGAAAAAAAAATTAAGTACTATACTTCACTTTAATATGGAAACGTAACAATGGGTTTATTGTCTTCATCCTTTTTTCTGTTTATTCTATTTTCTAGATAGATTGATTGGAAGGTTTATAGAGTAAGATAGAATGAATAAAGAAAAATTTTAACGAACGGAGCAATCGATCGTTCGAATGATAAACAAGTATCTATGCATTCGTTCCCACAAAATGGGACCAATTCTCCCATTGCGTATTGGTACTTATCGGGTATAGAATAGATCTGCTTCTCTTTGTTCTTATGAACAGAATTGTTCCGTTATTTTCAATGGAACGGAATAAATATTAACTCTTTCTCATACAGAATCCGCTGAAAAGGTTAGGTACTTAGGTACATAGTATAGTCCTTTCCAATGCGATAAAATAAGGTGACATAGTGTCTATTTATCTTTGATAAAGGGGTATTTCCATGGGTTTGCCTTGGTATCGTGTTCATACTGTCGTATTGAATGATCCCGGTCGATTGCTTTCTGTCCATATAATGCATACAGCTCTAGTCTCTGGTTGGGCCGGTTCGATGGCTCTATACGAATTAGCGGTTTTTGATCCCTCTGATCCTGTTCTTGATCCAATGTGGAGACAAGGTATGTTCGTTATACCCTTCATGACTCGTTTAGGAATAACCAATTCGTGGGGTGGTTGGAGTATTTCAGGAGGAACTATAACGAATCCGGGTATTTGGAGTTATGAAGGTGTCGCAGGGGCACATATTGTGTTTTCTGGCTTGTGCTTCTTGGCAGCTATCTGGCATTGGGTGTATTGGGATCTAGAAATATTCTGTGATGAGCGTACGGGAAAACCTTCTTTGGATTTGCCCAAGATCTTTGGAATTCATTTATTTCTCTCAGGGGTGGCTTGCTTTGGCTTTGGCGCATTTCATGTAACAGGTTTGTATGGTCCTGGAATATGGGTGTCCGATCCTTATGGACTAACTGGAAAAGTACAATCTGTAAATCCAGCGTGGGGCGCGGAAGGTTTTGATCCTTTTGTTCCGGGAGGAATAGCCTCTCATCATATTGCAGCGGGTACATTGGGCATATTAGCAGGTCTATTCCATCTTAGTGTCCGTCCGCCTCAACGTCTATACAAAGGATTACGTATGGGAAATATTGAAACTGTACTTTCTAGTAGTATCGCTGCTGTTTTTTTTGCAGCTTTCGTTGTTGCTGGAACTATGTGGTATGGTTCAGCAACTACCCCAATCGAATTATTTGGTCCCACTCGTTATCAGTGGGATCAGGGATACTTTCAGCAAGAAATATATCGAAGAGTTAGCGCCGGACTAGCCGAAAATCTGAGTTTATCGGAAGCTTGGTCTAAAATTCCCGAAAAATTAGCTTTTTATGATTACATTGGTAATAATCCGGCAAAAGGGGGATTATTCAGAGCAGGCTCAATGGACAACGGGGATGGAATAGCTGTTGGATGGTTAGGACACCCCGTCTTTAGAGATAAAGAAGGGCGCGAGCTTTTTGTACGTCGTATGCCTACTTTTTTTGAAACATTTCCGGTAGTTTTAGTAGATGGAGACGGAATTGTGAGAGCCGATGTTCCTTTTAGAAGGGCAGAATCAAAGTATAGTGTTGAACAAGTAGGTGTAACTGTCGAGTTCTATGGTGGCGAACTCAATGGAGTTAGTTATGGTGATCCTGCTACTGTAAAAAAATACGCTAGACGTGCCCAATTAGGTGAAATTTTTGAATTAGATCGGGCTACTTTGAAATCCGATGGTGTTTTTCGTAGCAGTCCAAGGGGTTGGTTCACTTTTGGGCATGCTACGTTTGCTTTGCTCTTCTTTTTTGGACACATTTGGCATGGTGCTAGAACCTTGTTCAGAGATGTTTTTGCTGGTATTGATCCAGATTTGGATGCTCAAGTGGAATTTGGAGCATTTCAAAAAATTGGGGATCCAACTACAAGGAGACAAGTAGTCTGATACAACATTGCTCTGGTATCTTTCGCCTCTATTTTTTTTGATTTGACATAAGGTACCGGAGAAATCTTGATTTGAATCACCATTTATTCTTTGACTCTTTACTTTTCTTTATATGGTAAATGATCCCAAATGAATAGGTGTGGAAGCTATAATTGTAAACCACGATCGAATCTATGGAAGCATTGGTTTATACATTCCTTTTAGTCTCGACTTTAGGGATAATTTTTTTCGCTATCTTTTTTCGAGAACCGCCTAAGGTTCCGACTAAAACTAAAAAAATGAAATAATTTTTCATTATCTCAATTGAAGTAATGAGCCTCCCAATATGGGAGACTCATTACTTCAACTAGTCCCCGTGTTCTTCGAATGGATCTCTTAGTTGTTGAGAGGGTTGCCCAAAAGCGGTATATAAGGCGTACCCAGTAAAGCTTACAAGTAAACCAGATATGGAGATGGCGACTAGGGTTGCTGTTTCCATTTTTAGATAATTTCAAGATCACAATGGATCTACGATAAGATCGTTTATTTACAACTACAACGGAATGGTATACAAAGTCAACAGATCTCACAACCAAGGAATAGTATTTTATGGCTACACAAACCGTTGAGGGTAGTTCTAGATCTGGGCCAAGACGAACTACTGTAGGGAATTTATTGAAACCATTGAATTCGGAATATGGTAAAGTAGCACCGGGCTGGGGGACTACACCACTTATGGGGGTCGCAATGGCTCTATTTGCGATATTCCTATCTATTATTTTGGAAATTTATAATTCTTCCGTTTTACTGGATGGAATTTCAATGAGTTAGGTTCATAAGAACTATAAAGTCCTAGTTTTTCAATCAAAAAAATTACTTTACTTAAGAAAGACTCGGATTTCTAGACTATTCTGGTAGTTCGACCGTGAGATTTATTTGTTTCGGTATTTCCGGAATATGAGTGTGTGACTTGTTATAATTGATCCTATTGATAATACAGAAAATGGGCCTGTCATCTCTATCAAGATGATTCTACCTCGTCGGATATTTATTCTAGTATCTGGAGCACGGAATATATAGAATAGATCAGGAAAAGAAATATTTGAACTATGATTCATACCTACTATTTACTATTCAGACTTCGCAACCGGACTCAAAAAAAAATTCAAATAGGTATTTCCTAAATCAAACGATTTTTCTTCTTTCAGTTTGAACAAAGGACAAATGTTTCTCTAGATTTTGTTGAGTCATTACATCCATTCATTGAATAAGTGATCATCAAACGGTTCTTACTCAGAGAACCTTTGAGTTTAGCTTGAGGCTTTGCTTGATTAAATCATCGTGGTTCTAGTATGAATCTGAGGTTTCAATTGATTCATAGGGTCTCAACAAGGGAATTCCTATCAATAGCAAAACTATTGTTAATCTGCATTACGCACAAAAAAACAACAAATCAAATAACAAATAAAAAAATAGGGAAGAGAAGATTCAAGAGGCCTGTACCGATCAACATAAAGAAAGATGGATGAGCCAACTTGATATTTTTGGCATTATCATCACAAAGAAGAGATTCCGGATTTTTGTTACTTCGTATCTTTGGGGCAAATCGAATCAAGTGGCTAAGAAGTTTTGAACTTTCTATTACATATCCGTTGAAATCAGTATTTGTGTGTTTCCGCTTGAGCCGTACGAGATGAAATTCTCATATACGGTTCTCAGAGGGGGAATTCCTTTGGATTACCTATCTCAATAAGGTATATGATTGGTTTGAGGAACGTCTCGAGATTCAGGCGATTGCGGATGATATAACTAGTAAATATGTTCCTCCTCATGTCAACATATTTTATTGTTTAGGGGGGATCACACTTACTTGTTTTTTAGTACAAGTAGCTACAGGTTTTGCTATGACTTTTTACTATCGTCCAACCGTTACAGAAGCTTTTTCCTCTGTTCAATACATAATGACTGAGGCCAATTTTGGTTGGTTAATT